ATATGAAAATATTTGGTACATGAAGTCATGGTCTGATAGATATATCAATATTATTATATATAAATTTTATATTAGGCTTATTATATTTATATAGAAATCTTCTATTAGGTATAAATTTAGAAATTAAATATCAATATAAATTGATCTTGTGTTCTGGAATCAAAGAAAGATATTCAAAAAGTCTTTTCTATGTCTTATCTTATGACTTCGAATAAACTTTTCTATGGAGGAAGGGAATAGTGATTTATTCCTATAAAATAACTAGGAGCAAGAAGATCAAATCAGAAATATCGACAGATTTTTTTCGGAGTCCAAAAATAAATATCAAAATGAAAGAAAAAGCAGAGCTACTCTTTTAATTTCATCTATATCGAATCGAATTTGAATAATCGAATTTGAATATCAGAATAGTAGATATAGTCATGATGCAATAGGTTAGGTCCACTTACTTTTATTGATTTCGAATCAAATTTTTAAGATTGATTTATGGAAAATAAAAAATTTGGCGATTTAAGAGCCAATTAATATATCAATTAATATATACTAATAATATATATACTAATAATAATAATATATAATAATAATATATATTAGAAATACTATAACTAGAATAGTATATATTCTATTTCGAATATATTCTAAAAAATACAATAAAATCTATTGTAAATAAATAGAAATATATTTAGATTAGAATATAAAGAATATATTCGAATAAGATAGTAGAAGAGTAAAAGAATGTATTATTATTAGATATTAATTAATATATTATTAATATTATTAGATATTACTATTGGATATTAAGATATTCTAATCCTATTAATATATTCAAATATTATATAGAATATTCTATTTTTATTAGAAATAATATTTTAGAAATAATATTCCAAAGATATATTCTAAAAGAAACTAGAAAAGAAACTAAAATAAAGCATTAAAATATTCATTTTTGAAAATTTTCGAATTTTAGAATTAATTAGAATTCTAGAGTTTCTTACTTTTGTTATTACAAATAACAACTTCTATTCCCTCTTCAAATAGGAATACTACCGAAGGTTTTATGAAAAAACGCCAAAGCCCCTTATCGGATTTGAACCGATGACTTACGCCTTACCATGGCGTTACTCTACCACTGAGTTAAAGGGGCTCGTTTGATTCAATTCTTGAATGATCCACTATGCGGATAAGAGAGATCTATGAAACTAGATTAGAAATTCAATCTATAAATCTATAAAAAGTAAGTAACTATTTTAGAAACTATATTATAATAGAATATTCTAATTAAATAAATATTTAATTAATTATTTTAAATTATTTATTATTAATTAGAATTTGAAATTAAGATTCTCGATCGAATTATCGATTCGAATTATTCTATTAAATTATTCGAATCGATAATTCGATTTCGATAATGGCGTATAATGGATAATGGCGATTAGAATGAATCTTTCTTTAATATAAGAATAAAAAAATTCTACGGAATCTGAAAGGCGCAAAGATTCTTCAAATCTAGTCATACCATTTCGTTATATTGACAATTTCAAAAAACTGTTCATACTATGAACATAGTATGCCGGCGGTCGGGCAAACGTGCCCCCATCGTCTAGTGGTTCAGGACATCTCTCTTTCAAGGAGGCAGCGGGGATTCGACTTCCCCTGGGGGTAGGGTATTACGAAAGGAAGTGGATCGTGGATTATTTTTTTAATAAAATAATAAAAAAAATATGGAATTGATTCTTTCTGGGTCGATGCCCGAGCGGTTAATGGGGACGGACTGTAAATTCGTTGGCAATATGTCTACGCTGGTTCAAATCCAGCTCGGCCCAATAATTCACTGATCCGCCATGAAATGATATAAGCCCCTTGTTCTCTCGAACTGCCTGATACGGAAAAAAGTCAAAATTTCGGATATATCTCTACTTGTTCTTTAATTTTATTTGTTTTCTTTTTTTTTTTTTTGAAGGATTTTGTTTTATTCGACTTTGATTTGAAATAACGAAAAGATGACTAGTAAGCCCTGTCGCTTTGTATCATTAAAGCGTATATCCATGGGAATATCCCGCTCCCCTTTCTGTTACAAGGCGGTGATTTCAATCGAAAATCGAAATATAAAAAGGGCTTGAATGAAATCATAACAATATGTATGCTGTACACTTTATTGCATTTCCCGGGGATTGTAGTTCAATTGGTCAGAGCACCGCCCTGTCAAGGCGGAAGCTGCGGGTTCGAGCCCCGTCAGTCCCGACGGATCCAATAATATAATAAAACGAATACATCAACTCATATCTCCCTCTTCTGCGAAAGGGGAGCAAATAGCACAATTTCATTTTCATTTCCAAGGGGATACTTCTTATTATTATTTTATTATTATTATTTTTTTTTTTGAAAAGCATCTTTTTTCTTGGCTCCGATTTTGTCTAATCTCATTCCAATTTCAAATTGGGCACTAAAGTTTTAATATATTCTATGCATTTCATTACCAAGGAAAGAGGCTATTATATTAAATATATTTATTATATTAAATATATTAAAAACATAAAGATCAAATAAAAATAAGGATCCTACTTCTATTATATAGAGAATTTTTTTTTAGGATTTTCGTTGAAGAAAAAACAAAACATAAACAAATGAATTTGGTAGAATATTCTATTTTGATATTCTCTATTTTTTAAATATATTGGGACTTGTCTTCTTTATCCCAATCCCATTTATTGGTTTTCCAATAAGATTCGATCATTAAAAAAGGAGTTTAGAAATTAACTCTCCTTTCGCTTCTATTGTTTATTTTTTGGGGTTTGTTTGTAACCAATGTAAGTGGGGGAGAAAGGTGGTTACATGATACGTCTCAGATGATTGTACAAAGAAGTCAATAATTTTGTATTTTTTAGAGAAAAGAAAGAATATGCTAAATTAAAAAAAGTAAAGTAAAGAAATTTTCAATTGAATCAAGAATCTGTTTTTAAATTCGGTATGGATAAACGATCTTTCTATGTTATACTATTGAATTCTCGACAATGAATCGATTTGATAGCTCAGATATTGTTATTCATGATATTGATCCGATTCAATATCATCGAGATGGACTTCATCCCATTGAATTTATAGGCGAAAGATTTAGTATCTCTATGGGATTAAATCCCGAGTTTTTGCGAAGTAAAGAAAAATGAAACGATGAGATTATGGAAGTAAATATTCTTGCATTTATTGCTACTGCACTGTTCATTCTAGTTCCTACTGCTTTTTTACTTATAATATACGTAAAAACGGTTAGTCAAGGTGATTAATTTGACTGAAAATTGACTTCTTAGTTCTTATCAATATCAATGATTGAAGAAAGAAAATTACTAGTTTGCGTCTTAGATGAAATAAGTGCACTAGAATTAGCAGTATTCTAGGAGATCCCGTAGTATGATAGAAAGAAATCTTTTTTTTTCTATCATACTATCCATTTTTGGTATTCTAATGTATAAAGTTATACTGTAATAAAGATAGAAGTTTAATATAGATATAGATTAATCTAGAATCTCATATTGATATATCTAGATATCAATTATCTATATGGAATGTACATAATGTCCCAATTCTATTTCTTCATCTATTTGATTTGTGTTGATTCTAATTAATCTGAAATAGTCGAAAGGCAATTCTTACTCTTACTTTTTTTATTCTAATTCCTAGAGTTCTGATTATTTTCAATATGAATTGAATCCCGACATCTACTGAAAGAATAAAATCAATAATAAAGTAAAAAAATCTGGACATATAGTAATATTAATTATTAATAAAAGAAAATCAAGAAATCCTTTTTTTTTTTTTAACATTTCGAAGAAGTAATTGATCGAGCAGTTGACAGATCATCCAAGGAAAGGAGTTCTATAAAAACTTTTACGATTTCAACAACAAGGATTAGTAAACCCTGGCAATTTTTAACCCTTGAATTATGATATGAAATAAGTCAAGTTAATAAAATAAGGTATATCATAAATCAATTTTCTTTTCTAAAAGAATAAAACAAATACTAAATTAAGCAAGAAAATATCTTAGTATGCATAGTATCTCATTCGAGAACCACTATGTCTATCTTATTTCCCATAGAAAACTAACTTCATTTTAATCACTTTTAATATTTAATAACTATTTAAAAGCTAATAAAAGAAGTACTTTTTTCTCTTTGACCAGGAAAGAGGCAAACAAAAAAAAGGGGGGGGTCAATCCCTTCCCCCTCATTGTTGATATATAACTCTGGTAAGAACTACTTTATCAAAATAGAGAATTTAGGAAAAATTTGGTTGGAATGAATTTCCAATCATTTGGATTACTTTTACTTTCGAAATATGAACACCAGAATCATTGAAATATTTGTTTGATTAAATTAAAAGGGTATTATTCATATATTATTCCTAAAACAGATTACTTCACTCAAATCCAATATAGAATTTTGAAATGAAGATATTTTAAATTCAATTTAATTGAATTTAAACAAGAGTTAAATTTCAAAATCTTTGCAGAATAATGTATAAAACAATTGATACAGTTTGATTTCTCAAACTCAATTAATATTATCCCTAGAGTCCACTTCTTCCCCATACTACGAGTGAAAGGGAAAATGTAAAGACTACCATTAAAGCAGCCCAAGCGAGACTTACTATATCCATGTGAATTATGTCCTCTATCTTTATGAATATGAAGGAATTTTTTAGTAAGGAATTTTTCTATTTAAGGAATTTTTCTATTTTAAGGAATTTTTCTATTATTGTTCATTAATACTAATAATTAATACTAATAATAGTAGAATCGCTGGCGCAGAGTCAAACAAAAATTCTCTTCAATATATTAATGAAACAATCCAAAAAATCCAATTAATTTTAAGAAGTTTTTATATGATGACTGATTCGACAAATTATATCAGCAAAAGGGACATAGGGTATTTTGCGTCTTTTGTTGATGAGGCGACACCCGGATTTGAACTGGGGAAAAAGGATTTGCAGTCCCCCGCCTTACCACTCGGCCATGCCGCCAAGGTGACACAAAATAGACAAAAATAGCGCCCCTTAGGGGTTCTTTTTTTGCACTTGCATCTTGAATCCCATTTTTTTTAATCCCTTTACTAAATTCCTAAAAATAAATCCTTCTTTTTTTTTTTTTTGATTGGATCTATCTTTTCAATTCATTTTGTATAGTATCTCAATACACTAGTAAAATTCTTTATGCTTTCTATTGAAAGGAAAAGTGACTTTTCAGTCACAAAAGCCAAAATTAAGGACAAATTTGAACCATTAACTATTGACTGTGAATTAATGAACGATTCATGGATTTGAATCTAGAATTGTATTTCCCTAATCTTAATTATATAAGAAACAAAAACGCATACCTAACCAATCAGTATTGATTCTTTTCAATACAAAATTCTTCTCAATTTGAATTATAACAACAATTACGGGTATATGTAAACCCTAGAACATAAAATTTTACACCGTATCTATCTTATCTGTCTAGAATTCCTCTATCAAAAAAGGAACTGCAGTATAGGGGGAGACAGGAATATATATAGCTCTATCTAGTTCTATCTGGGTAGGCTTAATAAGCCTTCTTATGCACTTCAATCGTTTTATTTTTATTTCTATATTTCTATTTTATTTCTATATTCTAGAATATAGAAATAAAATAGAATATAGATAAAAATATATTTCTTCTATGTATATGCGATTTTTTTTTTAATTAAACAATGAAATCCACGAAAAAGCTAACTAAGTCTTAAAAAAAAAGCAACTTTATATTGTTTCTGATTATTGGTTCTTTATCCCATCGAAAGATTCAATACTGAATCCATTTATTTTATTTATTTTACGGATATCCAATCATATTGGAATATGTAATATCATAATAATGGTAGAAATTAAATCACGTTTTGCTTTGGTATTCTATAACAAAATTTACTAAGTCTAAGTTAAGTGTAATTTCTCAATCCCTTTCCAGTTGTATCTCTTGCAAATTCGAATTTGAGTATAAAATTATCTTTATTCAAACGTTCATATGTATTTCATACATTCCATATCTATCTATGGAGTTAGATAAAATTTTAGGCGATTCTGTAAACAGAATAGAAATTCTATCATTGCTAGATCGATCCATATAATTGAATGAAGAACGATCCAATAATGGGATTTGAAAAATATTTAATAAACGGGAAATTTAAAATGCTCGAGGATGGAAATGAGGGAATGTCTACAATACCTGGATTTAATCAGATACAATTTGAAGGATTTTGTAGGTTCATTGATCAGGGCTTAACAGAAGAGTTTTCTAAGTTTCCAAAAATTGAAGATACAGATCAAGAAATTGAATTTCAATTATTTGTGGAAACATATCAATTAGTCGAACCATTGATAAAAGAAAGAGATGCTGTATATGAAGCACTTACATATTCATCTGAATTATATGTATCCGCGGGATTAATTTGGAAAAACAGTAGGGATATGCAAGAACAAACAATTTTTATTGGAAACATTCCTCTAATGAATTCCCTAGGAACTTTTCTAATAAATGGAATATACCGAATTGTAATCAATCAAATATTGCAAAGTCCCGGTATTTATTACCGCTCAGAGTTGGATCATAACGGAATTTCGGTATATATCGGGACTATAATATCAGATTGGGGGGGGAGAATTGAATTAGAGATTGATAGAAAAGCAAGGATATGGGCCCGCGTGAGTAGGAAACAGAAAATATCTATTCTAGTTCTATCATCAGCTATGGGTTTGAATCTACGACAAATTTTAGAGAATGTGTGTTACCCTGAGATTTTCTTAGCTTTCCTGAATGATAAGGAAAAAAAAAAAATTGGATCAAAGGAAAATGCCATTTTGGAGTTTTATCAACAATTTACTTGTGTAGGCGGAGATCCAGTATTTTCTGAATCCTTATGTAAGGAATTACAAAAGAAATTCTTTCAACAAAGATGTGAATTAGGAAGGATTGGTCGATTAAATATGAACCGGAGACTGAATCTTGATATACCTCATAACAATACATTTTTGTTACCAAGAGATATATTGGCAGCTGCGGATCGTTTGATTGAAATGAAATTTGGAATGGGTACACTTGACGATATGAATCATTTAAAAAATAAACGTATTCGTTCTGTAGCGAATCTCTTACAAGATCAATTCGGATTAGCCCTGATTCGTTTAGAAAATGTGGTTAGGGGGACTATATGTGGAGCAATTAGGCACAAATTGATACCGACCCCTCAAAATTTGGTAACTTCAACTCCATTAACAACCGCTTATGAATCTTTTTTTGGATTACACCCATTATCTCAAGTTTTGGATCGAACTAATCCATTGACACAAATAGTTCATGGGAGAAAATCGAGTTATTTGGGTCCTGGAGGATTAACAGGACGAACTGCTAGTTTTCGAATACGAGATATCTACCCCAGTCACTATGGGCGCATTTGCCCCATTGATACGTCTGAAGGAATCAATGTTGGACTTATTG